TCTAATAAGCTCTACCTACTATTGGATTTGAACCAATGACTCCTGCCGTATGAAAGCAATACTCTAACCGCTGAGTTAAGTAGGTCATTTATCATCACAAAGATAAACAAATAGAAACCCCATCATATAGATTATAAATCGAATATGACTTCTAAGCAATATGAATCAAACAGATCAAAGAGCTGCGATGTTGGATCAGGAAATCCTCATCCTCATCTTGACAAAAAATTGGCTACATGCTAAACTATGTAGTACAAACACAAGGGCTATAGCTCAGTTGGTAGAGCACCTCGTTTACACGTGCGCCAATGTTTTTCAGGGGAGTTCATCATGCAATCAAAAGACTTGATTGACAAATCAATGTCTGACTCTATTACTTTGCGGAAACAAGAGAACAATAGCCTGACAATTAGTTCAGTCCAATTCGGGTGTCCATTTAGTCGTTAAATCGAACGCTTTATTGATTGGAGATATTGATAGGGTGAATAACCAGCCTATTCAATGCTAGGCATAATGAAGTATAAGGACCTCGAAAAAATCTCTTTTCGTCCTATGAACTTTAAGGTGTATGAAGTTTCATATTTGATTCTTTTAAAAGAGCGATAGAGACCCCATTTCATTTTAAAATAGATCTAGGCCAAAGGCAGACCTATGTCAATATAACCCTTCTTTGAAACACTTTGGTAGTGCTCCTGGATCAGAGTCCAAACAATGAATCCGAGCACACGGAACCATCTGCTTTCTGTCAAGAAAAAAAATGGTGGACTAGCTTATATTTATATCAGTTAATGAAAGAGCCCAATGCAAAAAAAATGCATGTTGGGTCTTTGGAACAGTTCGAATCAGTTTGATAAAAAGAAAAAAGTTTGAGCTGTTTTACCGAGAAGGTCTACGGTTCGAGTCCGTATAGCCCTACAATACATTTTATAGATGAAAAATGACATTTCCCCCCCGTAGTAGTTGTTATTTTTAATGGCCCGGGCAGTGCATCGAAAAAAATTATTCCCAAAAGGTTGCTCCCTGGGATCATTCTGAGCGAAGCATAAAACAGAAAAAAAAGCACATTTCAACGGACCCAATCGGCATTTTTCTAATTTTGGATAAACAAACCCATTTTCTACTTGCAGCCTCGTAGGCTAATGGCGTGTGAGTTTTTCTCTTTATTACGCCCACCCCAATAAATTCTTTAGAATCCCCCCTTTTTTTGTATGCAATCCTAGTCAATTTTTGGAATCAAAATCATGATCTGGGCGAGCAACCCAACTCAACCTCACTCCAGCCGAATAGTAAGTCATATTGATCTCGGAACGTACTACTCCATTTTTGATTGGTGGACAATCGAGATCTTATCTTGACAACGATCTTTAGTCAGGTTCGTCGGAAACGTTGTGAAATAGGCTTTTTTCTCGTCATATACCTGAATACCTTACGAACAAAACCGGTTGTTTTTCTTTACATATCTAATAAATCTAAATTACTTCGTCCGTATTCGAATAACAAAAAAATCAAGACCTTTTTTTTTTTGAAATTTCAAATGAAATCCTGAAATATAAATTTTCTTAGGTCCGACTATTCTCAAATTCTAAATCACTATGAAAAAAAGAGGGAAAAATAAGACAGTTTTCTTGATTCTATTTATTCATAAGAGATTCTTTGTCTAAAAAAATCGAAATAAAAAATAGACTCAAAATATCAATTGTCGAATTTCATTAGACAAAGAAGTGAAAGTGAGAACGTTTAATTTGTATATGTATTTTGTGTATAGATATAATAGAAGAGCAATATCTATTGTTTTTTGACTTATATTTTCGTTTTATTTAGATAAAAATATATCTAACTAGGTGTAATGAAAAACGGAAATAAGATTCCAGTCAATGAATCAGGATACATGTCTCGCGGTAAACAAACGAAACTGCGCGGTTCGATCAAAATGAATTGTTTTTTTGACTAAACAGTTATGCATGGCTTGACAATTCCAAGTAAAATTGGCCTAATTCGTTCTATTTTCCACATTCATAGGAGTGCATCTATGTTTCTGCTTTATGAATATGATTTTTTCTGGGCATTTCTAATAATATCAAGTGTTATTCCGATTTTGGCATTTCTACTTTCCGGCATTTTAGCTCCGATTCGAAAAGAACCGGAGAAACTTTCTACTTATGAATCGGGTATAGAACCAATTGGTGATGCTTGGTTACAATTTCGAATCCGTTATTATATGTTTGCTTTAGTTTTTGTTGTTTTTGATGTTGAAACGGTTTTTCTTTATCCATGGGCAATGAGTTTCGATGTATTGGGTGTATCCGTTTTTATCGAAGCTTTCATTTTCGTGCTTATCCTAATTGTTGGTTTAGTTTATGCATGGCGAAAAGGAGCATTGGAATGGTCTTAGTTTCTGAATATTCTAACAATAAAAAAAACAAAAAGATTGAAAGAGTTATGAATTCCCTTGAGTTTCCCCTACTTGATCGAATAACACCAAATTCAGTTATTTCAACTA